ATAAAATTCAATGAGGACTTGGTTCATCCGACACGTACACGTCATGGGCATCCCGCCTTTCTATGTTCTATAGACTTGTATGTAACTATTGAGAGTGAAGATATTCTACATAATGTGAATATTCCACCCAAAAGTTTGCTTTTAGTTCAAAACGATCAATATGTAGAATCAGAACAAGTAATTGCTGAGATTCGCGCAGGAATATCCACTTTGAATTTTAAAGAGAAGGTTCGAAAACATATTTATTCTGATTCAGACGGAGAAATGCACTGGAGTACCGATGTCTATCATGCACCCGAATTTACATATGGTAATGTTCATCTATTACCAAAAACAAGTCATTTATGGATATTATTAGGAGGGCCGTGCAGGTCCAGTCTAGTCTACCTTTCGATCCACAAGGATCAGGATCAAATGAATGCGCATTCTCTTTCTGGCAAGCGAAGATATACTTCTAACCTCTCAGTAACCAATGATCAGGCGAGGCAGAAATTGTTTAGTTCGGATTTTTATGGTCAAAAAGAAGATAGGATTCCTGATTATTCAGACCTTAATCGAATCATATGTACTGGTCAGTATAATCTCGTATATTCGCCTATTCTTCACGGGAATTCTGATTTATTGTCAAAAAGGCGAAGAAATAAATTCATCATTCCACTACACTCGATTCAAGAACTCGAGAATGAACTAATGCCCTGTTCAGGTATCTCGATTGAAATCCCCGTAAATGGTATTTTCCGTCGAAATAGTATTCTTGCTTATTTCGATGATCCTCGATACAGAAGAAAGAGTTCGGGCATTATTAAATATGGGACTATAGAAACGCATTCAGTCATCAAAAAAGAGGATTTGATTGAGTATCGAGGAGTCAAGGAATTTAGGCCAAAATACCAAATGAAAGTAGATCGATTTTTTTTCATTCCTGAAGAGGTGCATATCTTGCCCGGATCTTCTTCCATAATGGTACGGAACAATAGTATCGTTGGGGTCGATACACAAATCACCTTAAATCTAAGAAGCCGAGTCGGTGGGTTGGTCCGGGTGGAGAGAAAAAAAAAACGAATTGAACTGAAAATCTTTTCTGGAGATATCCATTTTCCTGGAGAGACGGATAAGATATCCAGACATACCGGCGTTTTGATACCACCAGGAACAGGAAAAAGAAATTCCAAGGAATACAAAAAAGTTAAAAATTGGATCTATGTCCAACGAATTACACCTAGTAAGAAAAGGTTTTTTGTTTTAGTTCGACCTGTCGTCACATATGAAATAACGGACGGTATAAATTTAGGAACCCTTTTTCCACCGGATCCATTGCAGGAAAGGGATAATGTGCAACTTCGAATTGTCAATTATATCCTTTATGGAAATGGCAAACCGATTCGAGGAATTTCTGACACAAGTATTCAATTAGTTCGGACTTGTTTAGTATTGAATTGGAACCAAGACAAAAAAAGTTCTTCTTGCGAAGAAGCCCGTGCTTCTTTTGTTGAAATAAGGACAAATGGTTTGATTCGACATTTCCTAAGAATCAACTTAGTGAAATCCCCTATTTCGTATATCGGAAAAAGGAATGATCCGTCGGGGTCAGGATTGCTCTCTGATAATGGATCAGATTGTACCAATATCAACCCCTTTTCTGCCATTTATTCCTATTCCAAGGCAAAAATTCAACAATCTCTTAACCAACCTCAAGGAACTATTCATACGTTGTTGAATAGAAATAAGGAATGTCAGTCGTTGATAATTTTGTCAGCAGCCAATTGTTCTCGAATGGAGCCATTCAAAGATGTAAAATATCACAGTGTGATAAAAGAATCAATTAAAAAAGATCCCCTAATTCCAATTAGGAATTCATTGGGCCCTTTAGGAACATGCCTTCCAATTGAGAATTTTTATTCATCTTACCATTTAATAACTCATAATCAGATCTTAGTAACTAAATATTTGCAACTTGACAATTTAAAACAGACTTTTCAAGTGATTAAATTAAAATATTATTTAATGGATGAAAATGGAAAAATTTTTAATCCCGATCCATGCCGTAACATTATTTTTAATCCAGTCAATTTGAATTGGTCTTTTCTCCATCACAATTATTGTGCAGAGACATCTAAAATAATTAGTCTTGGACAGTTTATTTGTGAAAATGTATGTATAGCCAAAAATGGACCGCCCCTCAAATCGGGTCAAGTTATACTTGTTCAAGTTGACTCGATAGTGATACGATCAGCTAAGCCTTATTTGGCCACCCCCGGAGCAACTGTTCATGGCCATTATGGGGAAACCCTTTACGAAGGAGATACATTAGTTACATTTATATATGAAAAATCGAGATCTGGTGATATAACACAGGGTCTTCCAAAAGTAGAACAGGTCTTAGAAGTGCGTTCGATTGATTCAATATCCATGAATCTAGAAAAGAGGGTTGAGAGTTGGAACAAATGTATACCAAGAATTCTTGGAATTCCTTGGGGATTCTTGATTGGTGCTGAGCTAA